ATTTCGGCTTGGGACGCATTTTATTTGGCAGTTTTCTGGATGTTAAATACTATTGGATGGGTTACTTTTTATTGGCATTGGAAACACATCACATTATGGCAGGGTAACGTTTCACAGTTTAATGAATCTTCTACTTATTTGATGGGATGGTTAAGAGATTATCTATGGTTAAACTCTTCACAACTTATCAATGGATATAACCCGTTTGGTATGAATAGTTTATCAGTCTGGGCATGGATGTTCTTATTTGGGCATCTTGTTTGGGCTACTGGATTTATGTTCTTAATTTCCTGGCGTGGTTATTGGCAGGAATTGATTGAAACTTTAGCATGGGCTCATGAACGCACACCTTTGGCAAATTTAATTCGCTGGAAAGATAAACCAGTAGCTCTTTCAATTGTGCAAGCAAGATTGGTTGGATTAGCTCACTTTTCTGTAGGTTATATATTCACTTATGCGGCTTTCTTGATTGCCTCCACATCGGGCAAATTTGGTTAATTTTTTATGTATTCTATCCGCAATAATATATTTTTTTTATAAAAAAATATATAGGTATGCACTCTTATATTTATTTCTACATCTAGGATCCGATTTGTATCATTATCATTGATAATAAGAGGAACTGAAGCATTATGGCAAAGAAAAGTTTGATTTATAGGGAGAAGAAGAGGCAAAAATTGGAACAAAAATATCATTTGATTCGTCGATCCTCAAAAAAGGAAATAAGTCAGGTTCCGTCGCTAAGTGAGAAATGGAAAATTCATGGAAAATTACAATCCCCACCGCGTAATAGTGCACCTACACGTCTTCATCGACGTTGCTTTTCGACCGGAAGACCGAGAGCTAACTATCGAGACTTTGGACTATCTGGACACATCCTTCGGGAAATGGTTCAGGCATGTTTGTTGCCAGGGGCAACAAGATCAAGCTGGTAAGGATTTGAGTATCCCTTAATTTTTCTATTTTTTTCTACGATCAACGAGGCCCCTTTACCATTCTGTCTAAATAGGCTATTCTATTTGTACAGATATGGAATAGGGGCGCATTCAATTCTTCTTTGTTTATTAGCGTTTAGTCCAAGTTTTTGTTTCATCGCGGGGTAGAGCAGTTTGGTAGCTCGCAAGGCTCATAACCTTGAGGTCACGGGTTCAAATCCTGTCTCCGCAACATTTTTTTCAACAAATGTAAGTTTGATTCTATTAACTAGTCATTAATTAATACTTGTCTTTTGGAACGCGAGGAAAAAATTACTCTATTTACGGGTCAACTATACCAAATCTTTTCTCTTTTTCAATCCACTTATATTTGGGCGGATAGCGGGAATCGAACCCGCGTCTTCTCCTTGGCAAAGAGAAATTTTACCATTCGACTATATCCGCATTTTTTTGCCTTCTTGATAAGAAATTTATGGATAATATTTGTTCAAAGCTAGACTAGATACACTCTTTGGTTTGGGGTCATTTCATAAAATTATACCAACAAATAAATTCAATTAACAATTATATTAATATATAATAGATATATATTATATATTAATTTATTCTATATTTATTGATATATTGAATTCCATATTCAAGAAAATATTATTCTCTATTTACATAAAAAATTATATTCTATATTGATATCTGATATCAATTTTTGATTAGTTTTTTTATTTAGTTATTTATTACTCTTTCATATTTAGTAAATTATTATTTATTAATATTTTATTCATATTTAACTCAAGTTACAGAAGTTCGACCCCCCCCCTCTAATTTTTTCTTTATTTGCATTTTATGGACTTATATTGAATTTGAATGTGTAATTCATGGAATGGGAGGGGTCATCTCATTTTTGGATCTGCAACGAGTGAATTCAAGAGATAAGAGAATTAAGGATACCCACCAAGAAGACTAATCCAATCCATAAAGATGTACCAGAAAATACAACATTTTTGTTACTTGACCAACCATCAGGAGACGCAAATACAACGGGTACACTAATCAGTAAGATTGATGAAGTAATAATTAATGCAAAAACAGCCAATTGGAAAGCAATAGTCATGTTTTTAATCCTCCAAGCTATTAACAAAAGAATATACACCATTTAATCCTATTACCCACTAAAAAATTTTAATAAATAAAGGGATTTTATCAAGAATCCGTTGATTCAAGATGACTTATTTCCAACTTCTTTTTACCACTTTTATTCTATTCGGACATGAAGTTAAGGGTTCTTTTTGACTTCACAAATGGGTATACTGGATCGTGTATCTCATTTATTTATATAGACAGGTTGATAGACATATAAAGAAAGTCACACCCCATATCTTTCTCTACATAGTGATCATATTAACTCATAGGGCTATGTTCTATTTGTCGAAAAAAAAATAAAATATAAATTATCTTTCGGAGAGATGGCCGAGTGGTTGATGGCTCCGGTCTTGAAAACCGGTATAGTTCATAAAAAATAACTATCGAGGGTTCGAATCCCTCTCTCTCCTTTTGTTGGATGAATATAT